CGCTGGAATCGACCATTTCGATACATAAAAAATACTCGCTTTAATGACAATGACGGGAATCAAATGGTCAGAAATGAAATGTCACAATATTTTTTTGACATATGCAAAAGAGATGGAAAAGAAAGGATCTGTTTTTCATCTCTCCCCAGTTTATCCATTTTTTATGGAATGATAAAAAAACGACTATCCCCCCCATCTACGTGCGCAAAATCTTCACCTAATAAACTATCCAACCGTTGGGTTTATACCAACAAACAAAAAGGGAAAAGTTTCAACAACGAGTTTATAAATCGAATTGAAGCTCTCGACAAAGAGTTTTTTTCTTTGAATATACTTGAAAGAAAGACTCGATTGTGTAATGACGATTATACAAAAGAATACTTATCAAAAAGACACGACCCTTTCCTAAACAGATCATATCGGAAAACAATCTACAAAAACTTTTCACCCCTAATTTTAAAAAAAACTTTGATAGAAAATTTCAAAGATAAATCGGGGATAAATCGAATTCATGTTATCCTTCTTTGGGATACTAATTGGCAAGAATTTGAACAGAAAATAAATAGAGTTGATAAAAAAGCATTTTCAATAGAAATTGTTGATTTCTTAACTTTACTGAGTAAACTTGTTCAAGAATCGGGATCCAGCGATCTAAATCGGAACGTTGTTTCTTTATTTTCAGAAGGAAAAATAGGAATACAATATTTAAAATATCTATTAACTCAAATCGTAACTGATGGTAATGATCAAAAAATTACCAGAAAATCGACTAGACTAAAAGAAATCAGTAAAAAAGTGTTTCGATGGTCATATAAATTAATAACGGAGTTAGAACAACAATTGGGAGAATATCAGGAAGACGTACCTGTCGATTATGAAATTCGTTCAAGAAAAGGAAAAAATATAGTAATTTTTCCTGATAACAAAGAGGGTGCTGACCCTACTAGAGATACTAATACGTTCGATGAAACAGCCTCAGATGAGGTATCCTTAATACACTATTCACAAAAACCAGACTTTCGGCGAGGTATAATTAAGGGTTCTATGCGATCTCAAAGGCGTAAAATAGTAATTTTAGAATTGTTTCAAGCAAAGGTGCACTCCCCTCTTTTTTTGGACAGAATAAAAAAAAACCTTATTTTCTCTTTTGATATCTCTGGATTGATTAAACGTCTTTTTCGAGATTGGCGAGATTGGTTGGGTAAGAAGGAAATATTTAAAATTGTAACGTCTACAGGGGAGCAAACAAAAAGAGACGCCAAAAAAGAAAAGAACACAAGAAGGGCGAGCAACCGAATCGCAATAGCACAAGCCTGGGATAGGATTCGACTTGCACAAGTAATAAGAGGTTGCATGTTAATAACTCAATCTATTTTTAGAAAATATATTCTATTACCTTCATTCATAATTACAAAAAATATTGGACGTATACTCCTATTTCAACTTCCTGAATGGTCTGAGGATTTTCAGGAATGGGATAGAGAAGTACATATAAAATGTACTTATAACGGCGTTCCATTATCCGAAACAGAATTTCCGCAAAAATGGTTGACAGACGGTATTCAGATAAAAATATTATTTCCTTTTTCTTTGAAACCTTGGAACAAATCGAAACTAAGATCCTCTCAGAAAGATTTAATGAAAAAACAAAAAAATAATTTTTGTTTTTTAACAGTTTTGGGAATGGAAACCGACCTTCCTTTCGGTTCACCCCGAAAACGACTTTCCTTTTTTAAACCCATTTTTATGGAATTGAAAAAAAAAATTAGAAAATTTAAAAAGAAGTATTTTTGCATTCTAATAGTTTTCAAAGAAAAAAAATTTTTACTTGAAAAACTTCCAAAAGAAGCCAAAAAATGGGTTATGAAAAGTGTTATTTTGATAAAAAAAAAATTAAAAGAACTTTCAAAACTCAACCCAATTCTATTATTTGCAATATATAAATCGAGAGAATTTAAAGAAAAAAAAGATTCCCTAATAAACAATCAGACAATTCAGGAATCGTTGAGTGAAATTGCATTTCCGAGTTGGGCAAATTTTTCATTGAAAGAAAAAAAAATGAAGGATCTGGCTGATCGAACAAGTACAATTCTAAATCAAATTGAAAGAATCTCAAAAGAAAAAAAAAAAAAAATTACAAGAATAAATAATCTTAGTAGTGCTAACAAAACAAATTATAATGCTAATAGATTTGAAAAATGGCAAATATTAAAAAGAAGAAATGCTAGAAAAATTTGTAAATTACTTTTTTTTTTTTCGTTTTTTCTTGAAAGAATATACACAGATGTTTTTGTATCTAGCATTAATATTCCGAAAAAAAATATAGAACTTTTTCTTGAATTAATACAAAAAATTCTCGAGAAATTCATTTACAATAATTCAAGCAAACAAGAAATAATTAATAAAAAAAAGAAAAATCCAATTTCGTTTATTTCAAAGTCACTTGATAATATTAGTAATCGTAGAACCAATTTTCATAGTTTTTATGACTTATCCTACGTATCACAAGCATACGTATTTTACAAATTATCACAAATCCGCGTTAGTAATTCTTATAAATTCAGATCTGTTCTTCACTATGAAGAAATCCCTTTATTTCTGAAACCCGAAATAAAGGATTCTTTTGAAATGCGAGAAGTGGTTCATTTTAAATTGGGGGGTAAGAAACTCCGTAATTATGAAATAAATCAATGGAAAAACTGGTTAAGAAGACATTATCAATACAATTTATCTCCGAAAAAAGGGTCTAGATTAATACCAGAAAAATGGCGAAATACGATTCATCGGCGTCATAGCCCTAAAAAGGACATTTTAAGAAAATGGCATTCATATGAAAAAGACCCATTACTTGATTCCAAAAAACAAAAACAATTGAAAGTATATCCATTATCTAATAAAAAAGATAATTTTCAAAAAGACTATAGGTATAATCTTTTATTATATAAATTTCTTAATTATAAAAAAAAAACGGCATGCTTTTTTGATAGATCTTCGTTTCAAGAAAATAAGAGCCAAAATAGTTCTTACACGTCTAAAGATACTCTTTTAAATAGGCTGCGAAACCTCCCTATTACTAATTTTCGAGTAAGGTTCGATACTCTATATATGGAAAAACTGGCGGATAGAAAATATTTTGATTGGAAAATTAGCAATGTTCATCGTAAAGAAAAAGTTGATAGTGGGGCCTGTATCACGATCGATACCAACAGGAAAAAAAATCCTCAAATTCTTACTAATAATTCTCAAATAATTACTAAAAAAGATCTTTATTATCTTCTAATTCCAGAAAAAAATCCACCAAATTACCACAAAGGGTTTTTTTATTGGATGGTAATGAATGCAAAAATGTTAAAGCATCCCATATCAAATCTGGAATCTTGGTTCTTTCCAGAATTTGTATTACTTTATAGTGTATATAAAAAGAAACCTTGGTTTATACCAAGTAAATTACTTCTTTTAAATTTGAGTAGAAATGAAAATCAAAATAGTAGTGAAAATAAAAAGAGCAATGCAAATGCAAAAGAACCAAAAAGTCTAGGAGATCATGGATCCATTCTACCAGAACACAAAGATATTGAAGAAAGTTATGTAAAGTCCGAGATGAAAAAAGTAAAAAAAAAATACAAAAACAAGACGGAAGCAGCACTATATTTCTTCCTGAAACGTTATTTGCTTTTTCAATTTAAATGGGGCGCTGTTTTCACTCAAAGAATGGTCAATAATATCAAGGTATATTGTCTCCTGCTTAGACTCACAGATCCGAGCAAAATTACTATATCCTCGATTCACACGAGAGAAATTAATTTGGATATAATGCTGATTCAGAAGAATTTAACTTATACAGAATTGATGAAAAGAGGAGTACTAATTATAGAACCTATTCGTCTATCTGGAAAAAAAAACGGACAATTTATTATCTATCAAACCATAGGTATTTCGTTGATTCATAAAAGTAAACACCAAACTAATCAAAAATACCAAGAGCAAGGATATTTTTCGAAAAATCATTTTCGTAAAGCTATTTCAACACACCAAAAAATAACTGAAAATAGGGATAAAAATCGTTTTGATTTGCTTGTTCCCGAAACTCTTTTAGCGTTTAGACGTCGTAGAAAATTGAGAATTTTAATTTGTTTCAATTCAAAGAATAGAAATAGTATAGATAGAAATGTAGTATTTTCGAACGAAAAGAACCTAAAAAACATCACCCAAGTTTCACTTGACAATAAGCAACTTGATAGAGACGAAAATAAATTAATGAAATTAAAGCTTTTTCTTTGGCCTAATTATCGATTAGAAGATTTAGCTTGTATGAATCGTTATTGGTTTCATACGAATAATGGCAGTCGTTTCAGTATGTTAAGGGTACATTTGTATCCACGATTAAAAATGTGTGAATAATATATTTTTGCTAGATATTATCTATATACCTATATATATAGTATATGAAAGCAAACAAATAAAAATATACGGATCACACGTCTTGTCTCCCATTTCATTAATGTTTCAATTAAATCTAAAACTGAATTAACAGAACTTTAGAACTTTCTCCATTTGAGGTCGAAATTAAAATTCTTCGGTGGAAAAATGAACCAACCCTTTGTTTTCTATCCCTATAACTAAAGTTCTAAAGCCAATTTCAAATTGAATTAATGGATTTGAATTCATAAAGAATTTAGAATTTTATTATATATACGACAATTCAAATTAATGACATTATTATTATTACTGATCGGTAAAATCCATATCTGTAAATTAAGGGAAGGGGATTTTTTGTATGGTAAAAAATGCATTCATTTCGGTTATTTCTCAAAAAGAAAACGAAGAAAACAGAGGGTCTGTTGAATTTCAAGTATGTAGTTTCACCAATAAGATAAGGAAACTGACTTCACATCTGGAATTGCACAAAAAAGACTCTTCATCTCAAAGAGGTTTGAGAAAAATTTTGGGAAAACGTCAACGACTGCTGGCCTATTTGTCAAAAAGCAATAGAAAGCGCTATAAAGAATTAATTGGTGAGTTGAATATTCGCGAGATCAAAATGCGTTAATTCAATTTGAAGCGTGATAACATTTGAGCTTAATCGTTTACATTTTGATCAACTTCTTTTTACTTTCAGCAATGCATGGAAGAAGGACTCGAGAAAAACTTATGATTGCACTAACTATAAGAAAAGACCTCATGGTAGTCAATATGGGTCCTCACCACTCATCAATGCATGGTGTTCTTCGACTGATTGTTACTCTTGATGGTGAAGATGTTATTGACTGTGAACCAATATTGGGTTATTTACATAGAGGGATGGAAAAAATTGCGGAAAATCGAACAAATATACAATATTTACCTTATGTAACACGTTGGGATTATTTAGCTACTATGTTCACAGAAGCAATAACCATAAATGGACCCGAACGGCTAGGTAATATTAAAGTACCTAATAAGGGCTAGCTATATTAGAGCTATTATGTTGGAATTGAGCCGTATCACTTCTCATTTATTATGGCTCGGCCCTTTTATGGCAGATATTGGAGCACAGACCCCCTTCTTCTATATTTTGCGAGAACTAGAATTGATCTATGACCTATTCGAAGCTGCTACCGGTATGCGTATGATGCATAATTATTTTCGTATCGGGGGGGTTTGCTGCTGATCTACCTCATGGTTGGATAGATAAATGTTTGGATTTTTGCTATTATTTTTTAAGCGGGCTTGCAGAATATCAAAAGCTTATTACACAAAATCTTATTTTTTTAGAACGAGTTGAAGACATAGGCATTATTGACACAGAAGAAGCACTAAATTGGGGTTTATCGGGTCCAATGCTACGAGCTTCCAGAATACAATGGGATCTTCGTAAAGTTGATCGTTATGAGTGTTACGATGAATTTCACTGGGAGATTCAATGGCAAAAAGAAGGAGATTCGTTAGCTCGGTATTTAGTACGAATCAGTGAAATGACAGAATCCATAAAAATTATTCAACAAGCTCTGGAAGGAATTCCAGGGGGGCCCTATGAAAATTTAGAAATCCGGCGCTTTAATAGAATAAAAGATCCCGAGTGGAATGATTTTGAATATCGATTTATTAGTAAAAAACCTTCTCCAACCTTTGAATTGTCCAAGCAAGAACTTTATGTAAGAGTCGAAGCACCAAAAGGAGAATTGGGCATTTTTATGATAGGAGATTGGAGTGTTTTTCCTTGGAGATGGAAAATCCGACCACCGGGTTTTATCAACTTGCAAATTCTTCCCCAATTAGTTCAAAAAATGAAAGTTGATCGTTGAAATGATAATGTATACAATAGAAATACAAGCTATCAATTCTTTTTCCGGATTGGAATCCTTAAAAGAAGTCTATGGTATTATATGGATGTTTATCCCTATTTTAACGCTTGTATTAGGAATCACACTAGGCTTATTAGTAATTGTTTGGTTAGAAAGAGAAATATCTGCGGCGATACAACAACGTATTGGACCCGAATAGCCGGGCCTTTGGGAATTCTGCAAGCTATAGCAGACGGTACAAAACTACTTTATCAAAGAGAATCTTCTTCCGTCTAGAGGAGATATTCGTTTATTCAGTATCGGACCATCCATAGCAGTCATATCAATTTTACTAACTTATTTAGTAATTCCTTTTAGCTATCGCTTTATTCTAGCTTATCTTAGTATTGGTATTTTTATATGGATTGCCGTTTCGAGTCTTGCTCCCGTTGGACTTCTTATGTCAGGATATGGCTCAAATAATAAATTAGGTGGATTAAGGGTTGCTGCTCAATCAATTAGTTATGAAATACCATTAACTCTATGTGTATTATCAATATCTCTACGTGCGATTCGGTAAGACAAAAAATCTACCCCATTTCTTTTCTTTGTAGCAAGAAAGTTTAATGCGTTTTATAATCTATTTTGTTTTATTAATCGTTGGGGTTACTGAATTAAAATTAAATCAGTTTATAGTTATATGAGTGAAATAAAACGGCTTAAAAATTCGCTGTTTAAAGAAATTCAATCTCATTTCCTATTGTACAAGAATTAAGTCAAAAGAACTATAAGCAGTCGAGACTTTTTATCCCAAGATCGGTTGATTAGTCCATCACGGCTCGGAACGGGTTCAAAAGATCAAACATATGGGGTTTTTATTATCTATATTCTAGAGATGTATTACCCCAAGTGAGAGATTAAAAAGATGAGTGGATGGTTAGGAAGACCAAGATACACAAAGGATTAGTAATGGAGATTCGGAAAATTATCAAAGAGGATATTTCTTTATAGAAAAGTAATCCAAATTGGGGCTTTAAGTTGGTAGAAATTATTAAGAAGTACTCCCCACAATTTCCATCCAGAGTATGTTCCTATCCACGGATTAAGTAAATAACTATCAAGAACGAAGAAATCTTTTACTTTAGGTACTGCCCCTGTTTCATAGAAAGAAGAATAGGAACAAAAAAATTCTTGTTATGTAATGTCGAATTCATTTTCGTAATATATAATAATAAAACGATAGGGTGCAATATCTATGCGATAGATATTTTAAAAGTCTTTTTTATTTAAGGATAAAATTATTAATCAAGAAAGAAAAATGAAAATTCTTAAGAGATCAATTCAGAAACACTTTTTTATTATAAATATAGCAGACAGAATTCCATTGGTCGAATTCTAGGCCTTAGGATAACAAGATTAAGAGTTTGACTCTCTATCGATCCTACAAACACCTTACATTAAGGTAAATAATGTTGAAAGATCCTTAGATTTATTTAGGACCTACGAGGAGCCGTATGAGGTGAAAATTGCATGTACGGTTTTGTAATAGCGATGGGAACAGTGATGTTATCGTCGACTATGATTATCTAACAGTTTAAGTACAGTTGATATAGTTGAAGCGCAGTCAAAATATGGTTTTTGGGGATGGAATTTATGGCGCCAACCTGTAAGGTTTATCGTTTTTCTAATTTCGTCTCTAGCCGAGTGTGAGAGATTGCCTTTTGATTTACCAGAAGCAGAAGAAGAATTAGTGGCAGGTTATCAAACCGAATATTCAGGTATCAAATTTGGTTTATTTTACGTTGCTTCGTATCTAAATCTACTAGTTTCTTCATTGTTTGTAACAGTTCTTTACTTGGGGGGTTGGAATCTTTCTATTCCATACATACCCGTTCCTGGGCTTTTTGACATAAATAAAAGAAGTCAAGTTTTTGGAACAACAATAGGTATCTTTATTACATTAGCTAAAACTTATTTGTTCTTGTTCATTGCTATTGTAACAAGATGGACTTTACCGAGACTAAGAATCGACCAACTATTAAATCTTGGATGGAAATTTCTTTTACCTATTTCGCTAGGTAATCTATTATTAACAACTTCGTCCCAACTTCTTTCACTCTAAACGAACAGTCTCTTTTCACAACTTGTCTCAAACAAGAGTAAAGAAAGAAGTCAAATTATTTATATCTATTCAGATATGTTCCCTATGCTAATTCAGTTGTTGAATTCGGGTCAACAAACAGTACGGGCTGCCAGGTACATTGGTCAAGGTTTCGTGATTACCTTGTCTCACGCGAATTGTTATACCTGTAACTATTCAATATCCCTACGAAAAATTGATCACATCGGAACGTTCCCGAGGCCAAATTCGCTTTGAATTTGATAAATGCATTGCTTGTGAAGTATGCGTTCGTGTATGTCCTATAGATCTACCCCTTGTTGATTGGAAATGGATATTCCAAAGAAACGATTACTTAATTACAGTATTGATTTTGGAATCTGTATATTTTGTGGTAATTGCGTTGAGTATTGTCCAACAAATTGTTTATCAATGACTGAAGAATATGAATTTTCTACTTATGATCGTCACGAATTGAATTAGAATCAAATTGCTTTAGGTCGGTTACCGGTGGCAATAATTGACGATTACACAATCCGAACAATTTCTTCGAATTCACCTCAAATAAAAAATGCAGAAAACCCTTAAAAACAGCTTTTTGGATCGAAAAACGAGGTTTTTGCTTGGTCAATACAAACCAAAAGAACGCTTGGTTGCCGAGAATCGGGGCTTTCTTTTGATTGAAACTCGATTTCTATTCGAATAATAATTTTCAAAATAGAACCTCTGCTTTCGAGAATAAGAGTCGCCCAATACCTGTATCTACATCAACCCAAGTCGTCCCCGTTGAAATTTCATTCAATTTAAAAGTATCCTCAAAAAAAGAAAAATCAATAGGGGATAACTTCTTGTGTCCTGGTCAGGTCAACAAAGGCATGAAATATTTAGATTTTTTCTAGAAAATAAAATGGATTTACCTGGACCAATACATGATTTTCTTTTAGTCTTTCTGGGATCGGGTCTTATATTAGGAAGTCTGGCAGTAGTATTACTTCCGAATCCCATTTATTCAGCCTTTTCATTGGGATTGGTTCTTTTTTGTATATCTTTATTGTATATTCATTCTATCGAACTCGTATTTTGTAGCCGCCGCGCAGCTCCTTATTTATGTAGGAGCTATAAATGTTTTAATCGTTTTTGCTGTGATGTTCATGAATGGTTCAGAATATTACAAAGATTTCCGTCTTTTGACCGTTGGAGATGGGGGTTACTTCAATGGTTTGTACAAGTCTTTTTATTTCACTAATTACTACTATTTCGGATACGTCCTGGTATGGGATCGTTTGGACTACAAAATCAAATCAGATTTTAGAACAAGATTTGATAAGTAATAGCCAACAAATTAGAATTCATTTATTAACTAACAGATTTTTTTGAGCTTATTTCAATAATTCTTTTAGCCGCTTTAATAGGTGTAATTGCGATAGCTCGTCAATAGAGCAACCTTTCAAAGGAGTAAAATTTTTCGAATTTCTGTCTAAATAATTGACAAAGCTTTATTTTTCTATCAATCTATTACTAATCTATTCTATTGTTTTATTCAATATTTGTGCGCGTCGAATTGATTAAATTATTATTCAGATTGAAATTAATCAAGATTGATAAGGAGTTGTTTAATGATGCTCGAACATTTACTTGTTTTGAGTGCCTATTTATTTTATATTGGTATCTATGGATTGATCACAAGTAGAAATATGGTTAGAGCCCTTATGTGTCTTGAACTTATATTATATTCAGTTAATATCAATCTTGTAACATTTTCTGATATTTTTGATAATCGTCAATTAAGAGGGGATATTTTCTTCATTTTAGTTATAGCTATTGCAGCAGCTGAGGCTGCTATTGGGCTGGCTATTGTTTCATCAATTTATCGTAACAGAAAATCAATTCGTATTAACCAATCAAATTTGTTGAATAAATAGTTATGAATTATATTATATAAAGGGAAATTTGAATATTTATCAAAAATTCAAATCGGCGGGTTTGATACGGGGTAAGGTATCATCGTGGTTGCAAAAATAACTATAAAGAAATCAAAGTATTTTGGCCCTCGCTCATAAACCAATTAGGAAGTAGATTAATTCTGATTACTCATCGATTCGTTTGGTATCTATATAAAAATATAAGATTCATTTATAAATTAGTTTACTAGACCGAAAACTTATGATGTTCAAAAATGTATAGATCCAATGTCGCATTCAGTAAAGATTTATGATACATGTACAGGATGTACTCAATGGGTCCGAGCGTGCCCCACCGATGTATTAGAAATGATACCTTGGGACGGATGTAAAACTAAACAAATTGCTTCTGCTCCAAGGACTGAGGACTGTGTTGGTTGTAAGAGATGTGAATCTGCTTGCCCAACCGATTTCTTGAGTGTTCGAGTTTATTTATGGCATGAAACAACTCGCAGTATGGGTCTAGCTTATTGATATTCATACGTTCCCTAAAACTTTACTTGAATCCATTTTTTATCGACAAAACCCGTGCTCAAATTCAAATATTTTGGGCACGGGTTTTTCTGGCCCAAGTATATCTTGTCTTTACCACGAACCAATTTCCTTTCTTAACACTCATTGCCGTTTTCCCAATTGGGGTTCCTTAATTTTATTTTTTCCACATAGAGGAAAAAGATTCTTACGTTGGTACACTATGTGTATCTTAGAAATTCTTCTAACGACTTATGCATTCTGCTATCATTTCCAATTATATGATTTCTTAATCCAACTAGTGGAAGATTATAAATGGATCCTTTTTTTGATTTCCATTGGAAATTAGGAATAGATGGACTCTCGATAGGACCCATTTTACTGACGGGATTCATCACTACTGTAGCTATTCTAGGGGCTTGACCAGTTACGCGAGATTCTCGATTATTTCATTTCCTGATGTTAGCAATGTACAGCGGGCAAATAGGATTATTTTCGTCTCAGGACCTTTTACTTTTTTTCCTCATGTGGGAGTTAGAATTAATTCCCGTTTATCTACTTGTATCTATGTGGGGAGGAAAAAACGTCTGTACTCGGCTACAAAATTTATTTTGTATACGGCAGGGGGTTCTGTTTTTCTTTTAATGGGAGTTCTGACTATTGGTTTATATGGTTCTACTGACCCAACATTCAATTTTGAAATATTAACCACGCAGTGCTATCCCGCGGCCTTGGAAATAATATTTTATATTGGATTTTTTATTGCTTTTGCTGTCAAATTGCCAATCATACCTCTACATACATGGTTACCAGATACCCATGGAGAAGCGCATTTATAGTACTTGTATGCTTTTAGCCGGAATCTTATTAAAGATGGGGGCGTATGGATTAGTTCGAATCAATATGGAATTATTCCCCCACGCACATTCTATATTTTCTCCCTGGTTGATAATAATAGATGCAATGCAAATAATCTATGCAGCTTCAATATCTCTCGGCCAGCGGAATTAAAAAAAAGAATAGCCTATTCCTCCATATCTCATATGGGTTTCATAATTATAGGAATAGGTTCTATCACTGATCTGGGGCTCAACGGAGCCCTTTTACAAATAATCTCTCATGGATTTATTGGCGCTGCGCTTTTTTTCTTGGCTGGAACGACTTATGATAGAATATGTCTTGTTTATCTTAACGAAATGGGGGGGATAGCTATTCCAATGCCAAAAATATTCATGATGTTTAGTAGCTTTTCGATGGCCTCCCTTGCACTACCGGATTCTCGTCAGTTCACACAAGGTTTTTCTCTGATATATGGTATACACCTTTCTATTCCGAATCCTTTTTGAATTCAATTAAATGTAAATGAACCATAACTACGGAGCCCTATGTACTAACAGACGTCACAATTGCTGAATTTGTACCCTTCCACTTTGTTCGAATATGTAAATAAATGGCGAATATGATCCAAGTAATCAAAGCCCAAGTTTCTTTTGGGTCCCAACTCCATATAGGATCCCCACGCTTCGTTAGCCCAGACTGCGCCCGAAAGAATTCCTATAGGCTAATAACCCGATAACTCCAATAATCCAATTGTTGAATCAATTGCGATCTGTAATAATTCCTTGGAGAAAAAAACGAACTATTTTCAAAAACATTACCCCGTATATTCATATATTCGCTCTCCCCAAAGAAAAATGACTCATTTAAAAAATGATTACTCATAGAGTAAAACTTTTGCTTTTTTTTTTAACTGATAATAATGATCCAAATAAAAGGGCTGCATAGCCTAATATCATCATACTTACGTGCATTATTAGCCATTCGGACTGAAGGCGGGTACTAATATTGTGGATTCACGTATTTCAGTTAAAAGACCTGAAGTAGCAAAGCCCTGTGTAAAAATAGTACTTGGGCCTATTATTGTGCTTAAAAGATTTTTTTTTTTGAAATGTGGAACTATATGAATAAGGGAAAAACTCCAGGAAAGAAAGATTAACGATTCATATAAATCACTTAGTGGAAAATGGCCTGAATAAATCCAATGAGCAATTAATAATCCTGTTATACAGAAAAAAGTCATTATCATGCCTCTTTCGGATGAATCATATAGTTTTACGAGTTCATCGACTAAATAAAGTTATCAAACGGATTGTAATTATAATTGAAACGATCGAAAAAGAAATATGAATTAATATATGCTCTAAGGTTGAAAATATCATCAAAAAAAAAAAGGAATCCCTAAATTAGAAAATCAAAATTAAATCGGAAATTGAATTCATTATTCATTTATATCTTATAAATGACACGTTTACTTTTTTTAGTAAAACGCATGCCGTCACTCGGACTCGAACCGAGATGCTCTCGCACTGCTTCCTAAGAGCAGCGTGTCTACCAATTTCACCATAGCGGCTTGTCTTGAATTCATAATAGCCTATGAATAAGCAATCGTCTAGATTTAAGAATGAAATTGGGTGTAATATTAAAAAAAAAAGATTCAAATTGATGAATAAAAATTAGTTCAACTTAGGTATTTGACGGTTCATTATTTGAATTTGAGGTTAGGGTCATAGTTTTATTGTGTATTTTATATTTCTGCTTTACCTGGACTTGAACTCTTGTAAAATTAGACAGTCCTACTTAGGGGATATAACTGCCTCAAAAACGATTTATGTTTTTTTATGAATCGTTTTTGATTGATTTCAAAAAGGGAAATAGAAATCATTGAAAAAGAACCTATTTTGAATGATTCAAAATTTCCACATATTTATTCAGAAAACATCTTACCTAAGTATTTTTGCGTGGATTGATGTCGATATATATATAGACGGGCTCTATTATAGGAGGTTAGAAAAGTAAGAAAGTTATACAAAAAATAGAATATAAATTCTATTCCAAATTAAATAGGTTGATGGGGAAAATAATACTCCTCACCTTGTAAATTAGGAAATATACTCAAAAAAAATTCGAGTATTTTGCTTTTTTGTCAACAAGATGAAAATCTTTTAATTTTTAATTCGAAAAGGTAATTATAGAAGAATTCTTATTCTAAGTTCTATTCTAAGCATAGAACGAACCCCATTTCCTAAGTGAGTTACTCACTAGGAAATGGGATTCGAGAATTGGATTTTTGATCTGAAATGACTCCAAAAGTGAATCAGGCCTATTGAGATGAGATTCTTCCAGTATGTTATGTTTTAATATTTTTTTTACTTATTTTATTTGTTTGTCGCTCAAAAAACTTTTTTGAATTTCCGGTAGAAAGGGATTTACCTAAGGAAAACGCTTTTAACGCTGTCCAATATCCCCTACCTTTCCAAAAATTTTTACGAATACGCTTTTTTGATGCAGAAGTACGTTTTTTTGGAACTGCCATTTAAATAAAAATTAAGAAATTATTTATTGGTATAGCTGGATGTGAAAGACATCTATTGTTCAAAAAAATATCAACTAAAGGAGTAGATAAGGTGGGTGAAAAATATGGGAAAATCTCATAAAAAATGACTAAAAAAAAAATAGAAAAAAGAAGAATAAGTAACGTGTAAAACTTGGGAAAAATATGTCTAATTTGACTTGCATTTTTTTATTTCAAAGAGACTAGTAATTAGTTTCTTTTTATTATTGGATTTGACCAATTCGAATTTCTTGATTTGAATATTCGAAGTATTTAACAGAAACTCAGAAAGAATAAGTAAAAAAGAAATAAAAATTCCATTTAAGTTAGTGCATAGCTCCGTTTTTTTTATTCACTCCTTTTTCAAAGTCTCTTGAATCAGAAATAATTAAGATTAATTAAGAATTAAAAACCTTTTTTATGGAACAAACAGATCAATATGCATGGATTATACCCTTCGTTCCACTTCCAGTTCCTGTGTTATATAGGAGTGGGACTTCTTCTTTTTCCGACAGCAACAAAATATTTTCGCCGTATGTGGGCCTTTACTAGTATTTTACTGTTAAGTATAGTCATGATTTTTTCAACAAATCTGTCTATTCAGCAAATAAATAGCAGGTCCATCAATCAATATGTATGGTCTTGGACCCTCGATAATGCTTTTTCTTTCGAATTCGGCTACTTCATTGATCTACTTACTTCTACTATGTTACTGTTAATAAGTACTGTTGGGATTATGGTTCTTATTTATAGTGATAATTATATGGCCCACGATCAAGGATACTTGAGATTTTTTGCTTATATGAGTTTTTTCAGTACTTCCATGTTGGGATTAGTTACTAGTTCGAATTTGATACAAATTTCTATTTTTGGGGAGTTGGTTGGAATGTGTTCCTATCTATTATATAGGGTTTTGGTTCACACGACCTCCTGCGGCAAATGCTTGTCAAAAGGCGTTTGTAACTAATCGTATAGGGGATTTTGGTTTATTATTAGGAATTTTAGGTTTTTATTGGATAACGGGTAGTTTTGAATTCCGGGATTTATTTGAAATTTTCTATCACTTTATTTATAATCATTAAGTCAATTCTACTTTTGTTACTTTGTGTGCTGCTCTAGTATTTGCCGGGGCGGTGGCTAAATCTGCACAATTCCCCCTTCATGTATGGTTACCTGATGCTATCTACTCCTATTTCCGCTCTGATACATGCTGCTACCATGGTAGCGGTGGGTAGCTCGCCTTCTTCCTCTTTTCATAGTTATCCCCTATATAATGAATTTTATCTGCTTGATAGGAATAATCACAGTATTATTAGGAGCGACTTTAGCTGTTGCGCAAAAAGACATTAACAAAGGGTTTAGCCTATTCCACAATGTCTCAATTGGGTTATATGATGTTAGCTCTGGGAATGGGGTCGTATCGAAGTGCTTTATTTCATTTGATTACTCATGCTTATTCCAAAGCATTATTATTTTTAGGGTCTGGATCTGTTATTCATTCAATGGAAACTGTTGTTGGCTATTCTCTGGATAAAAGCCAGAATCTGGTTTTTATGGGCGGTTTAACAAAGTATGTATCAATTACCAAAACCTCGTTTTTATTAGGTACACTTTCTCTTTGTGGTATTCCGCCTCTTGCTTGTTTTTGGTCAAAAGACGGAATTCTTAATGATAGTTGGTTATATTCGCCAATTTTCGCAATACTAGCTTTCGCCACAGCAGGATTAACTGCATTTTATATGTTTCGGATCTATTTACTTACTTTTGAAGGGCATTTAAACGTTCATTTTCAAAATTACACTGGAAATAAAAATATTTCTTTATATTCAATATCTTTATGGGATAAGGGGTGTTCAAAGCGAGTTAACAAAAATTTTCATTTAGTACGAATGACTAATAATGAAAGTTCTTCTTTATTTTTCAAAAAGGCAGATCGAGGTGATGAGAATGTACGAAAAAATAACGGGGGCCGTCCTTTTTTTTATATTTTTATTAATATTATTCATAAGGATAATAAAAAGCCTTTTTCCTATCCTTTTTCCTATCCTTATGAATCGGACAATACTATGTTATTTCCTTTATTTGTATTAGTCCTATTTACGTTGTTTGTTGGATCTCTCGTAATTTCGTTTAATCAAGAAAGAACCGGTTTGGATATATTATCCAAATGGTTAACTCCGTCTATTAACCTTTTACATGAAAAGTTAAGGGATTCCGCAGGTTGGTATGAGTTTTTGAAAGATGCGACTGTTTCAGTAAGTATAGCTTATGTTTGGAATATTTTCGGCGTCCTTTTTATATAAACCTAACTTATTCTTCTTTCAAAAATTTCTACTTAAATTCATTTATTTTTAAAAATACGTCCGAAGTGGAGCTCTTGGGACAAAATTCTAAACGCCTTATACGATTGGTCACATAATTGTGCTTATATAGATGCTTTTTATACAATATTTTTATACAATAGCTTTTATTGGAACAATAAGATGGTTGGCTCAATTAACGGAGTTTTTTGATAGACGAATAATTGATGGAATTGTGAATGGGATTGGTGTCCTGAGTTTCCTTATAGGCGAAGGTATCAAATTTGAGTTAATAGATATTTTAAATATTGTATTCCTATTTTTCCTTCTGAAAATAAAGAAACAACGTTCCGATTTAGATCGCTGGATCCCGATTCTTGAACAAGTTTACTCAGTAAAGTTAAGAAATCAACAATTTCTATTGAAAATGCTTTTTTATCAACTCTATTTATTTTCTGTTCAAATTCTTGCCAATTAGTATCCCAAAGAAGGATAACATGAATTCGATTTATCCCCGATTTATCTTTGAAATTTTCTATCAAAGTTTTTTTTAAAATTAGGGGTGAAAAGTTTTTGTAGATTGTTTTCCGATATGATCTGTTTAGGAAAGGGTCGTGTCTTTTTGATAAGTATTCTTTTGTATAATCGTCATTACACAATCGAGTCTTTCTTTCAAGTATATTCAAAGAAAAAAACTCTTTGTCGAGAGCTTCAATTCGATTTATAAACTCGTTGTTGAAACTTTTCCCTTTTTGTTTGTTGGTATAAACCCAACGGTTGGATAGTTTATTAGGTGAAGATTTTGCGCACGTAGATGGGGGGGATAGTCGTTTTTTTATCATTCCATAAAAAATGGATAAACTGGGGAGAGATGAAAAACAGATCCTTTCTTTTCCATCTCTTTTGCATATGTCAAAAAAATATTGTGACATTTCATTTCTGACCATTTGATTCCCGTCATTGTCATTAAAGCGAGTATTTTTTATGTATCGAAA